ACATCGAGAAATTGTGCATATAGAAAACTCTAAAGAAAGAAAAAAGGAGACCCATGCCATGATTTTCAAATCTTTTCTACTTAGTAGTCTAAGTTTCTCGATGAGGATAATTAATTCGGTCGTTGTGGTCGGACTCTATTATGGATTTCTGACCACATTCTACATAGATCCCTCTTAGATCTTCTTTCTCCAATCTTGGGTTAGGGAAGAAGGAGATATTCGCGACTACTGGTGGTTTCATTATGTCATTATGGGGCAGCTCATGATCTTCATATCGATCTATTATCCAACTCCGCATCTATTCTTTCTTAGCTAAACGAGTGGAAGATCCATCCAATTTGGTTATATCATGAACTCGAAAAACGGATCTGAATGTGACTGAAATGCACGATCTTCACAGGTATCACTTTTCACGATACCTAAACCTAAAAGGTGGAATAGCGATTTTCAAACCATTTCCTATAAGAGAATGGTTTCCATTACTTTGAGAAATGTATTCTATATCAAACTATAGCTATTGCATTAAAGAAGAAAAGAAACTAATAGAAGTCGAAGACGCGGAATGGTAGTGAATAGAGAAAAAGATTCTTCTGATTTTCTTGTTCCTGAAAATATTCTATCTATCTCCTAGACGCTGTAGAGAATTGAGAATTTTCATGTCTTTCAATTCTCGTACTCGTAATTGGAAAGTTACGGAAGGAGATCCATCATTTTGTAATGAAAACAACATAAAAAACTCTGGACAATTTCGAAATCAGACCAAGCGTCTTAATACATATGCAAAAAAATTCATTATTGGCCCACCATTGATTACAAGATTTAGCTTTTATGAATCGCTATTGCTTTGATACGAATAATGGCAGTCGTTTCAGTATGTTAAGGATACAGATGTATCCACAATTCATTTAGAGTTACTTAATAGCCTATTTCTTATACTATATCTCTCTCCCGTGAAATTCTCGAGCCGAAAGATGGATGCATATGCTGTGTTTCATTTTGCTAAATGATATCAATTAAATGGTGTATCAATTCTATAAATTGGATATAGCAATAAATAAATCAGCAAAATTCTTTTATTTTAGATAGAAGAAATGTTTCTTCTATCTAAAATAAAAGAATGTACCCTTCTATCCAAATCCAATTTGCATCGATAAAATAAATCCAAATTATAGATTCCAGCAGTAGATGAATAATTGCAAATTTTTGTGTGTACGAGATTCGAATAACTTCAAAATAACTGACATAATTTTTTATTTTTCCTGATCAGAAAAATACATGAAAAAGAAAGGAGGTAGAAAAATTTTTTGATTTATGGTTAAAGAAGAAAAACAAGAAAACAGGGGTTCTGTTGAATTTCAAGTATTCAGTTTCACCAATAAGATACGGAGACTTGCTTCACATTTGGAATTACACAAAAAAGATTTTTCATCGGAAAGAGGTCTACGAAGACTTTTGGGAAAACGTCAACGTTTGCTGGCTTATTTGGCAAAGAAAAATAGAGTACGTTATAAGAAATTAATAAGTCAGTTGGATATTCGGGAGAAGTAATTTAATCGTTCGAATTTTTTTCTTATTTTATTAGTAGTCTTATAGTAGTTTTAGATTTTGCATTTTGATGAGCCTCGTTTTGAGGAATTCATGGAATAATGAATTAAGGAAGAAAAAAGAATAAGAGTCTACCGTTTACAAGAAAAGATCTAATGATAGTCAATATGGGCCCTCAGCACCCATCAATGCATGGTGTTCTTCGACTGATCGTTACTCTCGATGGTGAAGATGTTGTTGATTGTGAACCCATATTAGGCTATTTACACAGAGGAATGGAAAAAATCGCCGAAAACAGAACTATTATACAATATTTGCCTTATGTAACACGGTGGGATTATTTAGCTACTATGTTTACAGAAGCAATAACGGTAAATGCACCTGAATTCTTAGAAAATATTCAAATACCTCAAAGAGCCAGCTATATTCGGGTAATTATGTTAGAATTGAGCCGTATAGCTTCTCACTTATTATGGCTTGGGCCTTTTATGGCGGATCTTGGCGCACAAACTCCTTTTTTCTACATTTTTAGAGAGAGAGAATTGATATATGATCTATTTGAAGCTGCTACAGGTATGCGAATGATGCATAATTACTTTCGCATCGGCGGAGTAGCTGCCGATCTACCTTATGGATGGATAGATAAATGTTTAGATTTCTGTGATTATTTTTTACGAGGAGTTGTTGAATATCAACAACTTATTACACAGAATCCTATTTTTTTAGAACGAGTTGAAGGAGTAGGTTTTATTAGCGGAGAAGAAGCTGTAAATTGGGGCTTATCGGGACCAATGTTACGAGCTTCTGGAATACAATGGGATCTTCGTAAAATTGATCCTTATGAGTCGTACAATCAATTCGATTGGAAAGTCCAATGGCAAAAAGAAGGAGATTCGTTAGCTCGCTATTTAGTACGAATTGGTGAAATGAAGGAATCCATTAAAATTATTCAACAAGCTATAGAGAAAATTCCTGGAGGACCATATGAAAATTTAGAAGCCCGACGCTTTAAGAAAGCAAAGAATTCGGAATGGAATGATTTTGAATATAGATTTCTTGGTAAAAAACCTTCCCCGAATTTTGAATTATCAAAGCAAGAGCTATATGTAAGAGTAGAAGCTCCAAAAGGTGAATTAGGAATTTATCTGGTAGGAGATGACAGTCTTTTCCCCTGGAGATGGAAAATCCGTCCACCCGGTTTTATTAATTTACAAATTCTTCCTCAGCTAGTTAAAAAAATGAAATTGGCTGATATCATGACGATATTAGGTAGTATAGATATCATTATGGGGGAAGTTGATCGTTGAAATGATAATAGATAGGGTAGAGGTAGAAACTATCAATTCTTTTTCGAAATCGGAATTATTAAAAGAAGTCTATGGACTGATATGGATTCTACCTATTTTGACCCTCCTACTGGGAATCACAATAGAAGTACTTGTAATTGTGTGGTTAGAAAGAGAAATATCCGCATCGATACAACAACGTATTGGTCCTGAATATGCCGGCCCCTTAGGACTGCTTCAAGCTATAGCAGATGGAACTAAGCTTATTTTTAAAGAGGATATCCTCCCATCCCGAGGAGAGATTCCTTTATTTAGCATTGGACCCTCTATAGCAGTCATATCTGTTTTATTAAGTTTTTTAGTTATCCCTTTTGGATATCATTTTGTTTTAGCTGATCTTAGTATTGGTGTTTTTTTATGGATTGCCATTTCAAGTATTGCTCCTATTGGTCTTCTTATGGCAGGATATAGCTCAAATAATAAATATTCTTTTTCAGGTGGTCTACGAGCAGCTGCTCAATCTATTAGTTATGAAATACCATTAACTTTTTGTGTGCTAGCAATATCTCTACGTGTGATTCGTTAAAAAAGGATCTTTTCCTCTAAAATTCATTGAATACTTATCTTCCTTTTCTTATTCTGTATTCAGGTCGGTAAGTCAAACTAGATAGCTATATGAGTGAAACAAAACAACTTATTAATTTGTAGTAAAAATAAAAAATCTCATTTCCTACGTACAAGAAAAAGTTGAAGTAAACATAAGCAGTGTAAACTCTTTACCCCAAGATTGAGATTGTTTGATTAGTCATCATATCTTGAAGCGGGCAAGAATAAAGGATTCACGATATGGAATTCCATTACTAGAATATTTTTAGTTATTACTAGAACTTATAACCATATAAAAGAATCCATAAAAAGTTAGTGAGGGATTAGGAACACTAAAGTACATAAAGGATTAGTAATGAGAGAATCTAAATCATTAGACATTCTTCTTCATAAAAGGAATCATAATAAGGGCTTGAAATTGGTGGAAATAATCAAGTAGTACTTTCTTCGGATTCCGATCCAGAGTATATTCCCATTCACTTGTTAAGGAAATAGCTATCAAGAACGAATTAACCCTTTATTTCTTTTTTCTTTTTAAGTATCCCCTTCCCCGGGAAAGAAGAATAGGACAAAAGATATGAAATGCAATACAAAAAAAGATCTTTATTTCTTCTTTATGGAATTCTTCATGAACTAATATCCAATTCTTTTCATTTATTTATTGCTATAACGAGTGTTTTATTCCAATAATAAGTTATTACTCAATAAGAAAAAACTGTCATTTTATTATATAAAGGATAAGATCAATTCGGAAGCGCTTTTTTATTATTTTAGCAGACGGAATTGCTTTGGTCTAATTTAGGACTTTCCAATCCATTTTATCTTACCTAATTCTATCTACGCGGGGGGATAAGATCGAAAAGAAATAATCCTTTTTTCTGATCATAGAGGAGCCGTATGAAGCTAAGGTTTCATGTACGGTTTTGGAATAGCGGTGGGAACTGTGATGTTATCATCGACTATGATTATCTAACAGTTCAAGTACGGTTGATATAGTTGAAGCACAGTCCAAATATGGTTTTTTGGGATGGAATCTTTGGCGTCAGCCTATAGGTTTTTTAGTTTTTCTAATTTCTTCTTTGGCAGAATGTGAAAGATTACCCTTTGATTTACCAGAAGCAGAGGAAGAATTAGTAGCGGGTTATCAAACCGAATATTCCGGTATTAAATACGGTTTATTTTATCTTGCTTCTTACCTAAATTTATTAGTTTCCTCTTTATTTGTAACTGTTCTCTACTTAGGTGGGTGGAATTTTTCTATTCCCTATATATCCTTTTTTGGATTTTTCCAAATTAATAAAATTGTGGGAATTTTGGAAATGATAATGGGTATCCTTATTACATTAACTAAAGCTTTTTTATTTCTCTTCATTTCTATAACAATAAGATGGACTTTACCCCGTATGAGAATGGATCAGTTATTAAATCTTGGCTGGAAATTTCTTTTACCTATTTCTCTGGGCAATCTCTTATTAACAACTTCTTCCCAACTCGTTTCACTATAAATAAGATAATACAATAACAGTAAGAATATCTTCAACGCAAAAGTTCTCTCAAACAAGAGAAAGAAACATACCTTTTTCATAGATATTTAGAATATGTTCCCTATGATAACTGGGTTCATTAGTTATGGTCAACAAACAATACGTGCCGCAAGATACATTGGTCAAGGTTTCATAATTACCTTATCCCACACAAATCGTTTACCTGTAACGATTCACTACCCTTATGAAAAATCAATTACATCAGAGCGTTTCCGCGGGCGAATCCACTTTGAATTTGATAAATGTATTGCTTGTGAAGTATGTGTTCGTGTATGCCCAATAGATCTACCCCTTGTGGATTGGAGATTTGAAAAGGATATTAAAAAGAAACAATTGCTTAATTATAGTATTGATTTCGGAGTTTGTATATTTTGTGGTAACTGTGTTGAATATTGTCCGACAAACTGTTTATCAATGACTGAAGAATATGAACTTTCCACTTATGATCGTCATGAATTGAATTATAATCAAATTGCTTTGAGTCGGTTACCAATCTCCATAATGGAGGATTACACAATTCAAACAATTAGGAATTCGCCTCAAAGTAAAATTGACGAAGAAAAATCTTGGAATTCAAGAACGATTACTGATTACTAGGTACTAGGATTTTTTTGTTAGAAAAATCCAATAGTTTTTTACTAACTATAAAGAATAATTAATAACTACCGCTTATTAAAAATTATTCTTGATTTAAAATGAGAATAGATTTTCGTGATGTGATTTCTAACTATACAATTTTTATATAAATATCCTAATCCCTTATCCCTTTTTCTTTTCTTGAATCTTTTAGTTTTAGTCAGTTCATGAAAAATTTTATACTATTAATTTATTCTTATCCATAATGGATTTACCCGGACCAATACATGAGATTCTTGTGCTATTTGGGGGATTTGTTCTTCTACTAGGGGGTCTAGGAGTAGTATTACTTACCAACCCAATTTATTCTGCCTTTTCACTGGGATTAGTTCTTGTTTGTATATCCTTATTCTATTTTTTATTGAATTCCTACTTTGTAGCTGTCGCACAACTTCTTATTTATGTGGGAGCCATAAATGTCTTGATCATATTTGCTGTAATGTTTGTAAATGGCTCAGAGTGGTCTAAAGATAAGAATTATTGGACTATTGGGGATGGGTTTACTTCACTCGTTTCTATAACTATTCCTTTTTCACTAATGACTACTATCCCAGATACGTCATGGTATGGAATTCTTTGGACTACAAGATCAAACCAAATAGTAGAACAGGGTCTCATAAATAACGTTCAACAAATTGGGATTCATTTAGCAACCGATTTTTATCTTCCATTTGAACTCATTTCCCTAATTCTTCTAGTTTCTTTAATAGGGGCAATTACTATGGCTAGACAATAATAAATTTTTTTAATTTTCAAATCTAAAAAAATAACTAAAGAATAAAATAATTTTGATTTAGTAAAATCCATCTACTGTCGACACAACAAATACTTTTTTTTTCTCTTTTGTTGCGTAATTGTTCGATTCTAATTAATTGAATCGGTTCAATTCTTGTCCTCATATTGAAATGAATCGAGATTGATAAGGAGTTAGTTAATGATGTTTGAGCATGTACTTTTTTTGAGTGTCTATTTATTTTCGATTGGTATCTATGGATTGATTACAAGCCGAAACATGGTTAGAGCTCTAATATGTCTTGAACTTATACTGAATTCAATTAATCTAAATCTCGTAACATTTTCTGCTCTATTTGATAGTCGCCAATTAAAAGGAGACATTTTCGCAATTTTTGTTATAGCCCTTGCGGCGGCTGAAGCAGCTATTGGACTATCCATTCTTTCTTCCATCCATCGTAACAGGAAATCAACTCGTATCAATCAATCGAATTTTTTGAATAATTAGATATAGATTTCTCTAAACAAAGGCGCATATAGAATAATATGGAACCTTAAGATTAATAAAATTCGAGTCTTCTTTTCTTATTTTTATTTGAGAATACCCATTTTTGAAGTAGGTTATTTCAGAGTATTCTTTTTTACTTATTGAATTTTGCATTTTTGCAATTCATTGATATTGCAATATTCAAATTGCAATAATTTATATTGCAAAGATAATAGCCAATTTATTTTTATTGGCTAATTCGAATTAGTATGTAGAATTCGTATAATTATGACTGTTGAAGCCTTAAATTCAAGTCTCTTGGCTCTTTTCATGCTTTCTCACAAACAGATTAAGAAATATATTGCATTATTTATTCAAGTTTGGATAAACCATTGCTTCGTCTGGTGTCTACAATACATATAACTTATATAGTACTAATTTCATTTTTACCAGATCGAAAATTGTTATGTTGAAAAGGAAAATTTCTAGATCCAATGTCACATTCTGTAAAAATTTATGATACATGTATAGGATGCACTCAATGTGTACGAGCTTGTCCAACAGATGTATTAGAAATGATACCTTGGGATGGATGTAAAGCCAAGCAAATTGCTTCTGCGCCGAGAACCGAAGATTGTGTGGGTTGTAAGAGATGCGAATCTGCCTGCCCAACAGATTTTTTAAGTGTCCGCGTTTATTTAGGGCCTGAAACAACCCGCAGCATGGCTCTATCTTATTGATACGTTACAAAAAACTCCACTTGAATCGTTTGATTCCTCTTTACCGAAGAAGCCTGTGCTCAAAATAATTGAGCATGGGCTTTTCTGGTCAAAACGTATCTTGTCTTTATTACTTTATCATGAGTTATTTTCCTTGGTTAACAATACTTGTTGTTTTTCCGATATTTGCAGGTTCATTAATTTTCTTTTTACCCCATAAAGGAAACAAAATCGTTAGGTGGTATACTATATCTATTTGTTTATTAGAATTCCTTCTAATGACGTATGCATTCTGTTATCATTTCCAATTAGAGGATCCCTTAATGCAATTAAGGGAGGATTCTAAATGGATAGATGTTTTTGATTTCCACTGGAGATTGGGAATCGATGGACTTTCAGTAGGATCTATTTTATTGACAGGATTTATCACTACTTTAGCTACTTTAGCGGCTTGGCCAATTACCCGGAATTCGCGATTATTCTATTTCCTGATGCTAGCAATGTATAGTGGTCAAATAGGATTATTTTCTTCACGAGACCTTTTACTTTTTTTTATCATGTGGGAGTTAGAATTAATTCCTGTTTACTTACTTTTATCCATGTGGGGGGGGAAAAGGCGTCTATATTCAGCTACCAAGTTTATTTTGTATACTGCAGGCGGTTCCATTTTTTTCTTAATCGGAGTTCTGGGTATGGGCTTATATGGTTCCAACGAACCAACATTAGACTTGGAACAATTGATTAATCAATCATACCCTGCAACATTAGAAATAATACTTTATTTTGGCTTCCTTATTGCTTATGCTGTCAAATTGCCGATTATACCTCTACATACGTGGTTACCAGATACCCACGGGGAAGCACATTACAGTACATGTATGCTTTTAGCGGGAATCCTATTAAAGATGGGAGCATACGGATTGATTCGGATCAATATGGAATTGTTACCTCATGCTCATTATCTATTTTCCCCCTGGTTGGTAATAATAGGAGCGGTGCAAATAATCTATGCAGCTTCAACTTCTCTTGGTCAACGAAATTTCAAAAAAAGAATAGCCTACTCCTCCGTATCTCACATGGGTTTCATAATTATAGGAATTGGTTCCATAACCAACATTGGACTAAATGGAGCTATTTTACAAATATTATCCCATGGATTTATTGGTGCTACACTATTTTTCTTAGCAGGAACGACTTGTGATAGAATGCGTCTTGTTTATCTCGAAGAACTGGGAGGGATATCTATACCAATGCCAAAAATGTTTACTATGTTTAGTAGCTTTTCAATGGCTTCTCTTGCCTTACCAGGAATGAGCGGTTTTGTTGCGGAATTAGTAGTATTTTTCGGACTAATTACTAGTCCAAAATTTATGTTAATGCCAAAAATTCTAATTACTTTTATAATGGCAATTGGAATGATATTAACTCCTATTTATTTATTATCTATGTTACGCCAAATGTTCTATGGATACAAGTTATTTCATGTTCCAAACGCTAATTTTGTGGATTCTGGACCAAGAGAACTCTTTCTTTTAATCTGTATCTTTTTACCAGTAATAGGAATTGGTATTTATCCAGATTTTGTTCTCTCGCTATCCGTTGACAGAGTAGAGGCTCTCTTATCCAATTATTATCCTAAATAGGATTTTTTTTAACTAGTCCTCTATATTTCATAATAGAAAAGCCAAAAAATTCCGAAAAAAGTAAAAAAGTCTAATTAGATCTATGTCTAATTTTCGGGAACCCCTTTGAACGTCTTTTCAAGGGGGTTCCCGAATCAAACAAAAATGGGAAAAACCTTCATTTTATAAATGCTTTATGTTATGTAATCATTTAGATGGTAATGTAAATGAACCATAACTATGTAAACCTATTCCTAAAAGATTGATACCAAAATAGCAGATCCAAATTATAAGAAATCCTATCGAAGCTACAAATGCAGAATTCGTACCTTTCCAATTTGCATTTGTTCTACTATGTAAATAAATTGCAAATATGGTCCAGGTAATAAATGCCCAAGTTTCCTTAGGATCCCAATTCCAATAGGATCCCCACGCCTCATTAGCCCATACTGCTCCACAAAGAATACCTATGGTTAAAAGGGTAAACCCTAGACTAATAACACGATAACTCCAAGAATCCAAACGCTCGGTTAATTGATATTTGTAATAATTTGGAAATGAAGGAAAAGAGGTGTTTTTTAAGGCACTTCTTTTTGCATAGAAATATTCAATCTCACTAAATAAAAATGTTTTAAGTAATTTTTTTTTTTTCTTTTTAGAAAAAAAATCGAAATTCTTTCGAAATCTAATGATTAGAAGAGCGGCGGATAATAAGGATCCGCACAAAAGAGTTGCATAGCTTAGTAACATCATACTGACATGCATCATTAACCACTGAGATTGGAGAGCAGGTACTAGTATTGTAGATTGATGCATTTCAGTTAAAAGACCAGACGTGGCAAAGCCTTGCGTTAAAATAGTACTTGGCGTAGTTATTGCGCTTAAATCATTTTTAGAGTTCTGTATCTTAGGAATAGTATGAAGAATATACAGAGCCCATGAAAGGAAGATCAATGACTCATATAAATTACTTAATGGAAAATGTCCCGAAGAAACCCAACGAGAAACTAAGAATCCTGTTATAGAGAAAAAAGTAGCTATCATTCCTTTTTCTGACGAATCACGTAATCCCCTAAGTTCACGAACTAATAAGGTTATCAAATGAATCGTAATCACAATTGAAATAGTTGAGAAAGAGATATGAGTTAGTATATGTTCTAAAGTTGCAAATAGCATAAAGAGAAGGTCCCATTACAAAATTGGAAATTTCGAACTGAATCCATTTTCTAATCTATTGTATTCTTTTTCGAGAATGCCGCCACTCGGACTCGAACCGAGATGCTTGAGCACTGCTTCCTAAGAGCAGCGTGTCTACCAATTTCACCATGGCGGCTAACTTGAAATAATAGTTAACTTAAAAGAATAATAGTTATTTTCTCACGAATCGTCGAGATTGGGAGAATCCATAGAATTTAGGAAAATTAGAATTTCATCATTAAATACAAAGAGTTTTGTATATTGCAAGAATACTCTACTTTTGATAATAGAATCCTCCTTTTTTTAGGAGGATTCTATTATCAAAAGTTCTTTGATAGAAAAAAAGAATACTGAGGACACAATATACCAAAACTTTTGTTCTATATAACCGAATAACAGAGGGATTAGTTCTAAGAATATTGTACCCAGGAATTAGACACATAAAAGTACATTCATTAATTAATCCAAATTATTCATTCATATTAAATAATTGGAATTTCTTTCTGATCGGTCAATTCAGATTATTTCAAAACCTGATTATTTGTTTGTTACCCAGAAAAACCTTTTGGTTTTGGCTGCTCATTGCCGCTCAAAAATGATCTTGATTTTGCTAAGGAATAAGATTGTACTATGGAAAAATAAGTTTTTTTCTTCCAAATATTTTTACGAATACGCTTTTTTGACATCGAAGTACGTTTTTTTGGAACTGCCATTCAAAAGGAGAATTAGTTTTTTCTAGTTGTATGTGAAAGACATCTATTGCTGCAAATCAATCCTTCTTTCTGTTTTTTCTTAGTATTTATACTTAGATACTGAAAGATAATGAAATTATAAATTATTTTTTACTTCATTTTGTCTAATATGGATAAGACAAGAGTTTTTCGCGTATTTTTCATATATATTTAGACTTTGTTTTAATAATATACAATATATACAAAGATATATTATATACAAAGGTTTTCTATTTAAATCAATTTATATATCAAATATACTCGATATATAAAAGGGGGATAAGCCCCCATATAATATGGGGAGATAAAACGAAGATAAAATTCAAATAGTTAATTAAGTTGAGAAAATATTCAAGAATTGAATTCCTGTCAAAATAAAAAAAGAATTAGTCTCTTAAACAAGATATTCTAAAACTTAGATAATTCTAGTCATTAGGATTTCCATTTTATATGAAGTAAAGAATATTCGAGAATTTCCGATAAATATAAAATTCAAATCTAGTTGAAATTTAATCAATCAGTTACGAAATAAGAGAGCTATTTCATTTTAACAGAAAGAAAAAAAAGAATAGAAATCGAAAGTAAATTGATTCAATCTTTTTTTGTATTTTAATAAATATCTTTTTTTTTATCTACTAACTAAATAACTAAATTCTTTGATTAACTTTTTGAATTTAAGCAACTAAATCCATTCTGAATTTTTGAATATTTCAATGAGACAAATTTAGAAAAAATAAAAATTCCAGTATTTTTTCTTATTCTTATTTTAAAAATTTCTTCAGAAAGAAATAAGAATAGGTTTGGTGAATCGGAAACAATTTTATAGAAAAAAATAACTATAAATTTCAACTAAAAATTGCTATTTCTTTTCTTATGGAACATACATATCAATATGCCTGGGTAATCCCTCTTCTCCCACTTCCAGTTATTATGTCAATGGGGTTTGGCCTTTTTCTTATTCCGACAGCAACAAAAAATCTTCGTCGCATATGGGCTTTTCCTAGTGTTTTACTCTTAAGTATAGCTCTGGTATTCTCAGTTCACCTGTCTATTCAACAAATAAAAGGTAGTTCTATCTATCAATATCTATGGTCTTGGACCATCAATAATGATTTTTCCTTAGAATTTGGATACTTGATCGACCCTCTTACTTCTATTATGTTAATACTAATTACTACTGTAGGAATCCTGGTTCTTATTTATAGTGACGATTATATGTCTCACGATGAGGGATATTTGAGATTTTTCGTTTATATAAGTTTTTTTAATACTTCCATGTTGGGATTGGTTACTAGTTCCAATTTGATACAAATTTATTTTTTTTGGGAACTTGTGGGAATGTGTTCCTATTTATTGATAGGCTTTTGGTTTACACGACCACTTGCAGCGAGTGCTTGTCAAAAAGCTTTCGTAACTAATCGTGTAGGGGATTTTGGTTTGTTATTAGGAATTTTAGGTTTTTTTTGGATAACAGGTAGTTTAGAGTTTCGGGATTTGTTCAAAATAGCTAATAACTGGATTCCTAATAATGGGATTAATTCATTACTTACTATTTTGTGTGCTTTTTTATTATTTCTTGGGGCAGTTGCAAAATCTGCACAATTCCCTCTTCACGTATGGTTACCCGATGCTATGGAAGGACCCACTCCCATTTCGGCTCTTATACACGCAGCAACTATGGTTGCTGCGGGGATTTTTCTTGTAGCTCGACTTCTTCCTCTTTTCATATCCCTACCTTTGATAATGAGTTTCATTTCCTTAGTAGGTACAATAACACTTTTTTTAGGAGCTACTTTAGCTCTTGCTCAGAGAGATATTAAAAGAAGCTTAGCCTATTCTACAATGTCTCAATTGGGTTATATGATGTTAGCTCTAGGTATAGGTTCTTATCAAGCAGCTTTATTCCATTTGATCACTCATGCTTATTCGAAAGCCTTATTGTTCTTGGGATCCGGATCCGTTATTCATTCAATGGAACCTCTTGTTGGATATTCACCAGATAAAAGTCAGAATATGGTTCTTATGGGTGGTTTAAAAAAATATGTTCCTATTACAAGAATAACTTTTTTATTGGGTACACTTTCTCTTTGTGGTATTCCACCTCTTGCTTGCTTCTGGTCCAAAGATGAAATCCTTAGTAATAGTTGGTTGTATTCACCTTTTTTTGGAATAATAGCTTCTTTTACTGCAGGATTAACTGCATTTTATATGTTTCGAATATATTTACTTACTTTTGATGGGTATTTGCGTGTTCATTTTCAAAATTACAGTAGTACAAACGAAGGTTCGTTGTATTCAATATCCTTATGGGGAAAAAGCATACCCAAAGGAGTCAATAGAGATTTTGTTTTATCAACAATGAAGAGTGGAGTTTCTTTTTTTTCACAAAATATACCCCAAATTCCTGGTAATACAAGAAATAGGATAGGATTCTTTAGTACTTCCTTTGGAGCGAAAAATACTTTTGTTTATCCTCGCGAAACTGGAAATACTATGCTATTTCCTCTTCTTATATTACTGCTTTTTACTTTGTTCATTGGATCCATAGGAATCCATTTTGATAATGGAGTAATGGATAATGGAACATCGGAGTTAACCATATTATCAAAGTGGCTAACCCCTTCAATAAGCCTTTTCCAAGAAAATTCTAATTCTTCTATAAATTCATATGAATTTCTCACTAATGCAATTTCTTCTGTAAGTTTAGCTATTTTTGGTCTATTCATAGCATATATATGTTATGGATCCGCTTATTCCTTTTTTCAGAATTTGAATTTGAAAAATTCCCTTGTAAAAGGAAATCCTCAAAAGAACCTTTTGGATCAAGTAAAAAAAAAAGTATATAGTTGGTCATATAATCGAGGTTATATAGATGTTTTCTATACTAGGCTCTTTATCCTGGGTATAAGAAGATTTGCTGAACTAACGCATTTTTTTGATAAAGGTATTATTGATGGAATTATCAATGGAGTAGGTCTTGCTGGTTTTTGTATAGGAGAAGAAATAAAATATGTGGGAGGAGGGCGAATATCGTCTTATCTATTCTTTTTTTTATGTTATGTATCCTTCTTCATATTCTTTTTTCTTCCTTAATTCATTATTCCATGAATTCCTCAAAACGAGGCTCATCAAAATGCAAAATCTAAAACTACTATAAGACTACTAATAAAATAAGAAAAAAATTCGAACGATTAAATTACTTCTCCCGAATATCCAACTGACTTATTAATTTCTTATAACGTACTCTATTTTTCTTTGCCAAATAAGCCAGCAAACGTTGACGTTTTCCCAAAAGTCTTCGTAGACCTCTTTCCGATGAAAAATCTTTTTTGTGTAATTCCAAATGTGAAGCAAGTCTCCGTATCTTATTGGTGAAACTGAATACTTGAAATTCAACAGAACCCCTGTTTTCTTGTTTTTCTTCTTTAACCATAAATCAAAAAATTTTTCTACCTCCTTTCTTTTTCATGTATTTTTCTGATCAGGAAAAATAAAAAATTATGTCAGTTATTTTGAAGTTATTCGAATCTCGTACACACAAAAATTTGCAATTATTCATCTACTGCTGGAATCTATAATTTGGATTTATTTTATCGATGCAAATTGGATTTGGATAGAAGGGTACATTCTTTTATTTTAGATAGAAGAAACATTTCTTCTATCTAAAATAAAAGAATTTTGCTGATTTATTTATTGCTATATCCAATTTATAGAATTGATACACCATTTAATTGATATCATTTAGCAAAATGAAACACAGCATATGCATCCATCTTTCGGCTCGAGAATTTCACGGGAGAGAGATATAGTATAAGAAATAGGCTATTAAGTAACTCTAAATGAATTGTGGATACATCTGTATCCTTAACATACTGAAACGACTGCCATTATTCGT